AATATAGTGCCTGATTAAAGGATTATCGTGATAGGATAAATCAAGTAAGAAATTACCTTTATTATACTTAATAGAATTAAACTATTTCCAAAAACATCAAAAACTTTTGTGCATCATACACCAAAATATAAAATTGCACAAAAAGATAAGCTAAATAAGCTAATGGGTTCATACCCCATTTATAGAGGCATCCAAATCTCTTCTTTTTAATGCCTAATAATCCAACAAAACTTTTATTTATCTCAACCCTAATCAGAGGTACACTAATTTCAACATCGGCTAACTCCTGATTAGGAGCATGAATAGGATTAGAAATTAACTTATTATCTTTCATCCCATTAATAACCAACCCCAAAAATATTATAACTACAGAAGCATCACTTAAATATTTTCTCGTTCAAGCATTAGCATCCACAATCCTTCTATTCTCTATTATTTTCATACACTTATCAACAAACATAACAATCTTAATAAATCATGACATATTTTTAATTCTTATTAGTTCAACCTTGCTATTAAAAATGGGAGCAGCCCCCTTTCATTTTTGATTTCCAGGAACAATAGAAGGACTAAGATGAATTAATTGTTTAATCCTAATAACATGACAAAAGATTGCACCGCTAATACTAATATCTTACGTAATTAAAATAGATACTTTTACCTCATCCGTGATCATTCTTTCTGTCACTATTGGATCACTTGGAGGATTAAATCAAACCTCCTTACGAAAATTAATAGCTTATTCATCAATTAATCATCTAGGATGAATAATAGCAGCAATAATTTCAGGAGAAAATTTGTGAGAATTATACTTCATAGTTTATTCATTTTTAAGATCAACTCTAGTCTTTATATTCAACTCATTCCAAATATTCCACATCAACCAAGGATTTTTAATCATAAATAAATCTCCCATTATAAAATTCTGCATTTTTTCAACCTTCTTATCACTAGGAGGACTTCCTCCATTCCTTGGGTTTATACCCAAATGATTAATTATCCAAAATATAACTGAATTAGGATTGATCTTAACTGTCACAGCCATAGTAGTAATAACTTTAATCACCTTATTTTACTATTTACGAATTAGATTTAGAGCTTTCCTGCTAACTTACTCAGAAATTAAATGAACCACAGAAACAAATTACAAAAATACTTTCATTATAACCACAATCAGATTATCCATAATATCCACTTTAGGGTTACTAATATGCACAATCATTTTTAACATAATTTAAGGCTTTAAGTTAAAAAAAACTAATAGCCTTCAAAGCTGCAAATAAAAAATGAATTTTAAGCCTTAGTAGTCACCTACTCCCTTAGAATTGCAGTCTAATATCATAAAATTGACTATAAGGCCATCAACAAAAACCATTTTGGTAGAAGAGATTTATCTCCTAAATAAATTTACAATTTATTGCCTACTACTCAGCCATTCTACCGCAAAAGTGACTATTTTCAACAAATCATAAGGATATTGGAACATTATATTTTATTTTCGGAGCATGAGCAGGAATAGTGGGAACATCCCTAAGTCTACTAATTCGTGCTGAACTAGGTCAACCTGGTTACTTAATTGGAGACGACCAAATCTACAATGTAATCGTTACAGCCCACGCTTTTGTAATAATCTTTTTCATGGTAATACCAATCATAATTGGAGGATTCGGAAACTGATTAATCCCATTAATACTTGGTGCTCCAGATATAGCTTTCCCACGAATAAACAACATAAGATTTTGACTTCTACCACCATCATTAACACTCCTATTAGCCAGTAGTATAATCGAAAGAGGCGCAGGCACTGGTTGAACAGTATATCCCCCTTTATCAGCTGCTATTGCTCATGCTGGAGCTTCAGTAGATTTAACCATTTTCTCCTTACACTTAGCTGGTGTCTCATCAATCTTAGGAGCTGTAAACTTCATTACCACAACCATTAATATACGAACACCAGGAATAACACTTGACCAAACACCTTTATTTGTATGAGCAGTAGCAATTACTGCCCTACTTCTCCTTTTATCACTACCAGTTTTAGCAGGTGCTATTACAATATTACTCACAGATCGTAACTTAAATACGTCTTTCTTCGACCCAGCAGGTGGAGGTGATCCAATCCTATACCAACATTTATTTTGATTTTTTGGCCATCCTGAAGTCTATATTTTAATCTTACCTGGATTTGGAATAATCTCCCATATTATTAGCCAAGAAAGCGGAAAAAAGGAAGCATTTGGAACACTTGGTATAATTTACGCCATACTTGCTATTGGATTACTAGGCTTTGTCGTATGAGCACATCACATATTCACTGTAGGAATAGATGTTGATACTCGAGCATACTTCACATCAGCAACTATAATTATTGCTGTACCCACTGGTATTAAAATCTTTAGATGACTAGCCACTTTACATGGAACTCAATTAACTTACAGCCCATCACTTCTTTGATCATTAGGCTTTGTCTTCTTATTTACAATTGGAGGATTAACAGGTGTAGTATTAGCTAATTCATCAATTGATATCATCCTACATGATACATACTACGTAGTAGCACATTTCCACTACGTTTTATCTATAGGAGCCGTATTCGCTATTATAGCTGGATTTGTACAATGATACCCTTTATTCACAGGATTAACTTTAAACCCTAAATGATTAAAAATCCAATTTACAATTATATTTATTGGAGTTAATCTAACATTCTTCCCCCAACATTTCTTAGGATTAGCAGGAATACCACGACGATATTCAGATTATCCTGACGTTTACACTTCATGAAATGTTATATCCAGTTTAGGATCAACTATTTCATTTATTGGAATTATTATGTTAATTTTCATCATCTGAGAAAGAATAATCACAAATCGAACAATCCTATTCCCCATAAATATAATTAGCTCCCTTGAATGGTATCAAAATTTACCACCAGCAGAACATAGTTATTCCGAACTACCAATATTATCAAACTACTAATATGGCAGACAATTGCAATAGATTTAAGCTCTATAAATAAAGGACTAGACCTTTTATTAGCATAAATGGCAACATGATCAAATCTAACCCTACAAAATAGAGCCTCTCCTTTAATAGAACAATTAACATTTTTCCATGATCACACCATACTAATTCTAACCATTATTACAATCTTAGTAGCCTATATTATAGGAGCTTTATTCTTAAACAAATTTAATCACCGATATCTTTTAGAAGGCCAAACCATTGAAATCATCTGAACTATCTTACCAGCCATTACTCTAATCTTTATTGCCTTACCATCCCTTCGACTATTATATCTTCTAGATGAAAATATAGAACCACTTATAACAATCAAAACAATTGGACATCAATGATACTGAAGTTATGAATATATAGACTTCGTCACACCTCACGAATTCGACTCTTATATAATACCTTATAATGAAATAAGATCTAATGGATTCCGACTACTTGATGTTGATAACCGCACTGTACTTCCTATACATACCCAAATTCGCATATTAGTTACAGCAGCCGATGTACTTCACTCCTGAACAATTCCAGCCTTAGGAGTTAAAATTGATGCTACTCCAGGTCGATTAAATCAAACCAGATTTTTCATAAATCGTCCTGGACTCTTCTATGGACAATGTTCAGAAATCTGTGGAGCAAATCATAGATTTATACCAATTGTAATTGAAAGAGTAAATACTAAAAATTTTATCTCATGATTAACTAATGCTCTCAATACATCATCAGATGACTGAAAGTAAGTAGTGGTCTCTTAAACCATTAATAGTAATTAACAACTACTTCTGATGAAGAAATTAGTTAATTTATAACATTAGTATGTCAAACTAAAATTATTAAATATTTAATATCTCTTAATTCCTCAAATAGCCCCAATCAGATGATTAACACTATTCATCATTTTTTCAACTACATTAATCTTATTCTCATTATCAAATTACTTCCTAATTTCACCTCAATCACCAAAATCACTCCATCTAAAAATCCAATCTAATTCACTAAATTGAAAATGATAACAAACTTATTCTCTGTATTTGATCCCTCTACTAGTATTATAAATTTATCTTTAAACTGATCTAGAACCTTTATAGGATTAATAATAATTCCAATAACATTCTGATTAATACCTTCACGATTCAACATAATCTGAACATTAATCACTTCAACTCTACATAAAGAATTTAAAACATTAATCGGACCTAATGGTAAATACGGAAGAACTTTTATTTTTATTTCATTATTCTCGCTAATTATTTTTAATAATTTCTTAGGATTATTCCCCTACGTATTTACTAGATCTAGCCATCTTACTTTAACTTTAACTCTCGCTTTACCTTTATGATTTAGTTTCATAATTTATGGATGAATTAATCATACTCAACATATACTTGCCCACTTAGTACCACAAGGTACCCCACCCATTTTAATACCATTTATAGTATGTATTGAAACAATTAGAAATATTATTCGTCCTGGAACTTTAGCCATTCGTCTAGCAGCCAACATAATTGCAGGTCATTTACTACTAACCCTACTAGGTAATACAGGAACATCAATTTCAACTTCAATTTTAACCCTACTAATTATTGCTCAAATCGCCCTACTAACATTAGAGTCAGCAGTAGCAATAATCCAATCATATGTATTTGCTGTACTAGCGACCCTCTATTCTAGAGAAGTAAACTAATGAAAACACATGCAAACCACCCCTATCACCTAGTTAATCCTAGACCATGACCCCTAACAGGAGCAATCGGAGCCTTAGTAACAGTTGCTGGACTTGTAAAATGATTCCATTACTACAATAATTCATTATTAATAATTGGAACAATCATTACAATTTTAACCATAATCCAATGATGACGAGATATCACACGAGAGGGAACTTATCAAGGTCTTCACACTTTACCAGTAAACCTAGGACTACGTTGAGGAATAATCTTATTTATCATTTCAGAAGTATTCTTCTTCATTTCATTTTTCTGAGCCTTCTTCCACAGAAGTCTATCACCATCAATTGAACTCGGTGCCATATGACCCCCTACTGGTACACAACCATTCAACCCCCTGCAAATTCCACTACTCAACACTGCTATTCTTCTAGCATCAGGAGTAACAGTAACATGAGCCCATCATAGTTTAATAGAAAGAAATTATAGGCAAACCACCCAAGCATTATTTTTTACTGTAATCCTAGGTCTATACTTCACAGCATTACAAGCTTATGAATATATTGAAGCACCTTTCACCATTGCTGATGCAGTTTATGGATCAACATTCTTCGTTGCAACAGGATTCCATGGACTCCACGTAATCATTGGAACTACCTTTCTTTTAACTTGTTTAATTCGCCATCTAATATTCCATTTCTCACCCAATCATCATTTCGGATTCGAAGCAGCAGCATGATACTGACATTTCGTCGACGTTGTTTGACTATTCCTATATATTTCTATTTATTGATGAGGTAGCTAAACAATCTACAACTCCAACCCAATCTATTTAGTATATTAAGTACAATTGACTTCCAATCAAAAAGATTGATAATAATCAAAATAAATAATCTGATTAATTTATATCACAGCTATTATTATCATCATATTAACCACTTTAATTATATCATTAGCATCAATCATTTCCAAAAAAACAATCAATGATCGCGAAAAAAGCTCACCTTTTGAATGTGGATTTGATCCTCGTAGATCAGCACGACTGCCATTCTCTTTACGATTCTTTTTAATTGCAGTTATTTTCTTAATCTTTGATGTAGAAATCGCTTTATTATTACCCATCATTATCATCATAAATTGATCAAGAATTATTACCTGATCACTAGTAAGAATATTTTTTCTACTAATTCTACTAATAGGCTTATTCCACGAATGAAATCAAGGAGCACTTGAATGAGCTCATTAACAAACTTCACAATAAAATCCTAAAACCAATATTAATAAAAATAACATTTTAATTAATCCAAATAAGAAGCGATTAATTTGCACCCAGTTTCGACCTGGAACTTGATGATTATTCATCCTTATTTGCACTATCATCTAAAATAAACTTAAGGGCCGTAGTTAAGTATAACATTTGACTTGCAATCAAAAAGTATTGATTCATCAATCTGTCTTACCTTATTATTACTTTTATATATATATATATATAAATCACATTAAACACTAAAATTATTTAAACCTATATTTTACATATTAAATCTATCTTCTGTAATATTACTAGATTTTAAAATGAACCAATTAATATAGGCCGTAGTTAAGTATAACCATTTGACTTGATCAAAAGTTTGATTATCATCTGTCTTATGCGCACGCACACTTCRTGCGTGCACACAAACCTCTTACCAGTTTATATAAACCCCCCCCCCTCTTCTTCTTTATTTGTACGAAAAAAAAAGAGATAGGTGTTTACACCTACCAAAATAATAATTAATGATAAAAATATTAATTGAAACCAAAATAGAGGTATATTACTGTTAATAATATTATTGAAGTATATTCCAATTAAGGGACTGTGAAGATCAAGAGAAAGCTGCTAACTTTCATCTTTAGCGGTTAAATTCCGTTTACATTCCTATATCATGTAATATGCTCCTCCTCCTTAATAAACCTTAATTTACCTTTAAATAAATTTATATAGTTTAAAAAAAACAATACATTTTCATTGTAAAAATAATATATCCCCATATTTATAAATTACTATTCAAGAATCATTGATTTCCTTAACATCTTCAGTGTTACGCTCTACTAAATATAGCTACTTAAATTAATTCATTACTAAATATAACAACTACTCTTAATATAATATAAATACAATAAGAATAACTACTCAAAAAATAAAACTAATTAAATAAATCTTCAAATCATTATTTTGTCATCATTGAATAAGACCAGAATAATCAACAGAAAAATTATAAATATTTTGACCTCCAAATTCTTCTCTTCAACCCTGATCAAAGACTTTAAAAACTTTATCCCCCATCAATATTGGAACTTTATTAACCCCATATGTAGAAATAAAAGGTATAAATCATATAGACCCTATAAAACTAACCAATAAATAAAAATTCAAAGACTGAAGACGATAAGCTAAAGAAAATTTAGATAATTCATAACCTATTCAACCCCCAATAATACTTACAGATAAAGCTAAAGTCTTTATAATTATAGGTAAACAAATTATTTCAGGTGTAGGAAATAATACTCATCTTAATATTCTTCCGCCTAAAACAGCTATAACTATCAATGTTAATATCCCACGAAGTATAACCCATCCCTCATCATTTAAAGGATGTAAAGAAGAACAGTTAAATTCACTCGTTATAGAATAATAAGCTAATCGTAAAGAATAACAAACAGTTAATCCTGTAGAAAAGAAATATAAAAAAAAACTAACTATATTTAATCTAGATAAAGCCACTACCTCTAAGATTAAATCCTTAGAATAAAATCCAGCTAAAAAAGGTATACCACATAATGCAAAATTTGAAACATTAAAACAAACAGAGGTTAATGGCATCTGGCTACTCAATCCCCCTATAAACCGAATATCCTGAGAATTCTTCATATTATGAATGATAGCCCCAGCGCATATAAATAATAAAGCTTTAAATAATGCATGAGTCAATAGATGGAAAAAAGCCAACTTAGAGAACCCTATAGCTAAAATTCTTATTATTAATCCCAACTGACTTAAAGTAGATAAAGCAATAATCTTCTTTAAATCAAACTCAAAGTTAGCCCCTAATCCAGCCATAAACATAGTTAATCCTCCCATTAATAATAAAAAATGACCCAACTCATTATCAAAAATAATTGTATTAAAACGAATTAATAAATACACCCCAGCAGTAACCAATGTAGAAGAATGAACCAAAGCCGAGACCGGTGTAGGAGCAGCCATAGCTGCAGGTAATCAGGATGAAAAAGGAATTTGTGCTCTCTTAGTCATAGCAGCCAATAGTACTAACCCCCCAATAATCTTTATTTCAAAAGATTTCATCATAAAATCTAAATAATAAATATAATTTCAACTACCAAAATTTAATATCCATGCAATAGCTATCAACAATGCTACATCACCAATACGATTCGATAAAGCAGTAAGTATACCAGCATTATATGATTTAACATTCTGATAATAAATTACTAAACAGTAAGACACTAATCCTAATCCATCTCAACCCAACAAAATTCTAATTAAATTAGGACTAATAATTAGAAATATTATAGACAAAACAAATATTAATACTAACATAATAAATCGATCAATTATTAAATCTCCTCTCATATATTCATCTCTATAAAAAATAACTAAAGAAGAAATAAACAAAACAAATCCTATAAAAATAAGAGATATTCAATCAAATAAAAAAGTCATAACAATAGAACTAGAATTTAAAGTTAATACTTCCCACTCAATAAAATATACTAAATCATTCATAATAAAATAAAATCCTATAACTACCAAAAATAATCTCATTATAAACAAAACAATAAATCTAATTAAACAAATTGATAAAGATCACAACATAAACCCAAGATGAAATTTCATTTCATTGACACCACAAATCAACATTTTTATATAAACTACTTAAGTATAATCACATTATACAAGATTCACCCTTCAAGACCAAGACATTAAGAGGAAATCAATGTAAAAATAATAATAAATATTCACGTGTATATCCTGTAGAACATGTATAAACCCCTGAATAAATAGTACCATGTTGACTAAAGGCATACAAAAACAATGTATAAACTGCTCTAAAAAAAGATAATAACATCAATATCATTATAGAAACAGAAGACCATATCACTAAACTATTCAATAGACCAATTTCTCCTAGCAAATTTAAAGAAGGGGGGGCAGCCATATTTGAAGATCTTAATAAAAACCATCATAATGCTATAGTTGGTATATAATTTATTAATCCCTTATTAATTAATAAACTTCGACTCCCTAATCGTTCGTAAGAAATATTAGCTAAACAAAATAACCCTGAAGAACATAAACCATGAGCAATCATCAACGTAAATGAACTTCTCAATCCCCAAAAAGTCAATGTCATTATCCCCCCTAAAACAATACCCATATGAGCCACCGAAGAATAAGCAATTAATGCCTTTAAATCTGTTTGACGTAAACATACCAAACTAACTAGCACTCCTCCTACTAATCTAATACCAACTCAAATAAAATTATATTTTAAACCTGATAAAATAAGCACCTTATAGACTCGCAACAATCCATAACCTCCCAACTTCAACAAAACACCTGCTAAAATCATTGAACCAGAAACCGGCGCCTCTACATGTGCCCTAGGTAATCAAAGATGTACTAAAAATATAGGTATTTTCACTAAAAATGCCCCAATTAAACTTAAATAAACAATAAAACCAATAACTCTTTTACCATCTAATAAAGGAATATATAAAGTATCAACCAATTCATAAACATCAAATAATCCAATCAATAAAGGTAAAGAAGCCAATAAAGTATAAAATAATAAATAAATCCCAGCCTGAAGACGTTCAGGTTGATATCCTCATCCCAAAATTAAAAATAAAGTAGGAATTAATCTACCTTCAAAAAATAAATAAAATGAAAATAAACTCATTCTTCTGAAAGTACAATACAATATTAATATTAAAAAAATAACTATAAACAAAAAAAAACCTTGATAATTTTTATAACGAAATACTAACTCTCTAGCTATAATTATTAATGAACAAACTCAAAAACTCAATAAAATTAAACCAAATGATAAAATATCGCATCCAAAAATATAGCTAAGATTACCTACTCCTAAAAATAAAATACACACAAATAAAAATCTAAAAGATATTAAAAATATCAAAGATTGAACCACTCATCAAAAATTTTTCATAAAACATAAAGGAATCAAAAACAATAACATAAATATAAATTTTAACATTGCAATACCATAAAAGACTGGAAAAAATCATTACCATGAGTACGAATCATTGAAACCAAAATAGAGAGACCCAGCGCCCCCTCACAAACAGAAAACGTTAAAAATACTATTCTAAAAAATAATTCATAATTAAACAAATTTAAATAATTAAACAACATCAAAAATAATCTTAAAACAATAAATTCCAATCTTAATAGAGTAGCTAATAAATGTTTACGCTTAGAACAAAATACCCAAACTCCTCTAATAAATATAACTCCCATAAAAATTCAATATATAACTCTCAACATTAGTTTTAATAGTTTACATAAAAACGTTGGTCTTGTAAATCAATAATAAGATTTAATCTTTTAAAACTCAGAGGGAAAATTATTACTTTATCATTAATCCCCAAAATTAATATTTTCACTTAAACTACCCTCTGTATCCTACAACTCAGTCTTATATTAACAAGAACGATAATTACAATTATTTTCACTCAAATAAGTCATCCATTAGCTATAACTCTTATTATTTTAATCCAAACTATACTAATATGTATTATTAGAGGAATAATCTCTCAAAGCTTCTGATTCTCTTATATTCTATTCCTAGTATTCCTAGGAGGAATATTAGTACTATTTATTTATATCACCAGCCTAGCATCAAATGAAATATTTTCTATTCCAACTAAAACAATTTTATCTATTACAATTTTATTAGCTACTCTAACCTTTATCTCTCTAATAATAGACCCAACCTTATGATCATTTATAACTACAAATACTGATATAATTAATATAAAAAACCCCTCTTATTTATCCTACTCTGAAACAACTATATCACTGACTAAATTATATAATAAACCAACTGATTTAATTACTCTAATACTAGTAATATATTTATTCTTAACCTTAATTGCAATTGTAAAGATTACTAATATTTTCCAAGGACCATTACGACAAAAAAACTAATGAATAAACCTATACGTATCAACCATCCACTATTTAAAATTGCTAATAACGCATTAATTGATTTACCAGCTCCTTCTAATATTTCCGCCTGATGAAATTTCGGTTCCTTACTAGGATTATGCTTAATTATACAAATTGCAACAGGACTATTCCTTGCTATACATTACACTGCACATATTGACCTTGCATTTAATAGAGTAACCCATATTTGTCGTGATGTAAATTATGGATGATTACTACGAACATTGCATGCGAACGGAGCTTCATTCTTCTTCATTTGTTTATATATACACGTAGGACGTGGAATATATTATGGATCATATAACTATATAAATACATGAATAATTGGTGTAATTATTCTATTCCTAGTTATAGCAACAGCCTTCATAGGATATGTACTACCCTGAGGTCAAATATCATTCTGAGGAGCAACAGTTATTACCAATCTCTTATCAGCYATACCTTATTTAGGAATTGACCTAGTACAATGAGTATGAGGAGGMTTTGCAGTTGATAACGCAACATTAACACGATTYTTTACATTCCATTTTGTGCTTCCTTTCATTGTATCTGCAGCTACAATGATTCATCTACTATTCTTACACCAAACMGGATCAAATAACCCATTAGGRTTAAATAGTGACATTGATAAAATCCCCTTTCACCCATACTTCACATTCAAGGACATCTTCGGTTTTATTATTATAATTATATGTTTAACATTATTAACACTTTTAGAACCATATATACTAGGAGACCCAGATAATTTCACCCCTGCAAATCCCTTAGTAACCCCAGTTCATATTCAACCAGAATGATACTTTYTATTTGCTTATGCTATTCTTCGTTCAATCCCYAATAAACTAGGAGGAGTTATTGCCTTAATTTTATCAATTGCTATCCTAATAATTCTACCGTTTTATAATAAAAACAAATTYCGAGGAACACAATTTTATCCTATCAATCAAAGYTTATTTTGATCAATAACAACAATTGTAATCCTCTTAACATGAATCGGRGCMCGCCCAGTAGAAAATCCTTATATTATTACTGGACAAATTCTAACTGTATTATATTTTWCCTACTATTTAATTAACCCAATAATCCTTAAACTATGAGATAATTTAATAAATTAATCTAGTTATTAAGCTTATGAAAGCATATGTTTTGAAAACATAANAAAGAAGTTCAATTCTTCTATTAACTTAAAAANTTNTNTATACATTATAAATATAAAAATCAACTAAATTTGTGTTATACTANNTTCAATACACTAAATTAATAAAGAAAATATAANAACCTTTAATCCTACNTAAAAAAATAAATAATNNAAAGACAAAGGTAAAAATCTCTTTCAAGCTAAATACATTAACTTATCATATCGAAATCGAGGTAAAGTTCCACGAACTCAAATAAATATAAAAGATAAAAAAGCCACCTTAAAAAAAAAAGAAATTGAATTCACATTACATCCAAGGAAAATGACACTAAATAATATACTTATAAATAAAATTCTAGCATACTCTGCTAAAAAAATTAAAGCAAATCCCCCTCTTCTATATTCAACATTAAATCCAGAAACTAATTCTGATTCACCCTCAGCAAAATCAAAGGGAGTTCGATTTGTCTCCGCTAAACATGAAGCAAACCATGCTAATGCCAAAGGGAGAGTAATAAATAAAAATCAAAGGTAAGATTGATAAACAAAAAACCCTATCAAACAATATCTATCAACCAAAAAAATAAAAGAAAACAAAATCAAAGCCAATCTTACTTCATATGAAATAGTTTGAGCCACCGCTCGTAAACCCCCCAATAACGCATAATTTGAATTAGAAGCCCAACCAGCAATTATCACTGTATATACACCTATACTAGTACAACATAAAAAGAATAACAATCCAAAATTAAAAGAAAATAAACCTATCATATAAGGGTAAATCAACCATACTAACAAAGATAAAAACAAACTAAATACAGGTGAAAAATAATATAAAAAATAATTAGACAATAATGGATAAGTTTGCTCCTTACTAAATAACTTAATAGCATCAGAAAAAGGCTGGGGTAATCCTACAAATCCTACCTTATTAGGACCCTTACGAATCTGAATATAACCTAACACTTTACGTTCTAATAAAGTTAAAAAAGCTACTCCCACTAATACACAAATAATTAACAGAAAAGAACCTATTAAAGATAAAATAATTTCAATAAAAACCAATACTATTTGTAAATTAATATTTACATATATGGATTCTAAATCCACTACACTTATCTGTCAAAATAGTCCTTATTAATAAAATCCAATGAAAAAGAATTAATATTCCAAATATTTGGTCCTTTCGTACTAAAATATTATAACTAATATTAAGGATAGAAACCGACCTGGCTCACGCCGGTCTGAACTCAGATCATGTAAGGATTTAAAGGTCGAACAGACCTATAAATTGAACTTCTACACCCAATTATATACCTTAATCCAACATCGAGGTCGCAATCTTTTTCGTCGATAAGAACTCTCAAAAAACATTACGCTGTTATCCCTAAGGTAACTTTATCTTTTAATCACCATTGATGGATCAATAAACCATAAATTAATGTTTAAATATAAAAAGAGTTATATTAATCTTTACGTCACCCCAACTAAAAATTTATACTCATAAATTTCATAAAACACCCAAAAGAAAATTAAATCTAAACTTTAAGCTCTATAGGGTCTTCTCGTCCTATAACAAAATTTAAGCCTTTTAACTCAAAAGTTAAATTCCATAAATTAGTATGAGACAGTTAATACCTCGTTAAACCATTCATTCCAGCCTTCAATTAAAAGACTAATGATTATGCTACCTTTGCACGGTCAAAATACCGCGGCCCTTCAAATTAAATTCAGTGGGCAGGCCAGACTTTAAATTAAAATCAAAAAGACATGTTTTTGTTAAACAGGCGAGTATTAATTTGCCTAATTCCTTATAATAAATTTAACTATTATAAAATTTACAAACATAATATTATATACTAATTCTATCATTATTACAAAAACTTAATAATTATATAAATTATTCTAATAGAAAAACTAAATCTTATATAAAATCATCTCCCTTATATAAAAAATAAATTATAACATACTCAAATAGAAGGCTAATTTAAAGCCTACACATTTTTATATTAAATAATTTTTATAGCCAATAACACAGAGCTTATCCCCCATATCACTTTTATAATTTATAAAATTTTTAAATAATAAAAACTTACACAAATAATAAATGAATTAAATTCAATTCCTAGAAAACCAGATACCTTAACAAACGAATAACATTTCACTACCAATAATAATATAATTAATGATTATAACACATCAACTAAAATATTATATTAACTCTTATTAAATCGGGATTACTACATAAATAATAATTAATTAATAAACCCTGATACACAAGGTACACTATAAAACTACTTTAATAATACAATTTTATTTCACTAATATTTCAATTCCCTTTCACAATACAAATAAACTATAAAACAAAAAATTATTTCTATAAATTATACTAAAACAATAAACCATAAAATTACTTCTATTAATAATACTACACACAAAAAATAACATTAAACCTATTATATCAAAATAATTCGAATCGCACGAAAATCCTCTCAACGTAAATGAAACACTTTACTTATAAAGCTTTATTTTGACTTTCTAGATACACTTTCCAGTACATCTACTATGTTACGACTTATCTCACCTTAATAACGAGAGCGACGGGCGATGTGTACATGCTTTAGAGCCAAAATCAAATTAATATAATAAATAAAATTACTTTCAAATCCACCTTCATTCCAATATTTCAATTAAAAATTCGTAAAATATAAATAAATTTATTGTAATCCATCTCCACTTAATTATAAACTGCACCTTGACCTGACATAACTCTTAATTAAAAACCAAGAAAATTTATACTCTAAAAAAGATAATCTTATGACGGCGGTATACATACTGCAAAATTACAAAACCAAGTAAAATAAACGTGAATTATCGATTACGGGACAGATTCCTCTGAAAAGACTAAAACACCGCCAAATTCTTTGAGTTTCAAGATCATATCTAATACTACTCAAATCTACAAATTCACGCTTCAAAATAATAGGGTATCTAATCCTAGTTTAACAATAAAGTTTCAAAGCTTCTTCCAATAATATCAAAGAAATTATTTAAATTAATAAATTCTACCTTAATAATCTAATAATAATTCCATAAATTATAAATAACTCCCAACTAAAAATATTTATTTGTATCCTTCGTATAACCGCGGCAGCTGGCACGACTTTAGCCGATCCAATAATAAATTGCTAATTCTAAGTCACCTTAATTAATAAAATCAAATACTGCGAATAAACTAAACTTCTCATTTAGAAAAAAAATTAATCACACATAAATTTACATGTAAAACATCAAAAATAATAAATTACAAAGCAAGAATAAAACTTTATCTTTACTAAAATGTACAACGGAGCTATTAATAAACTTGCATAAATATAATATAATTAAATACCTCCAGTGTGCCTCCTTTACAATAATCTAATATTTATAATTATACAAATAAATACCTTACTAATAATAATAAAATTACAGAAAATACCATTAAATAAATTTTATTATTATCTTTAATATATAAAAACCAACAATTTATACAAATGACACCTTAAAACCTTAATTTATTAAATACATGGAGCCTTGACTAATTTGGTCCCAACAAAATAAAAAAACCCCTTTTTTTATAAAATAAATTCGCACAGTTAAAAAGACTAACGCCCCCTTAACCGTAGTAATTATTTTTATAATGCAACCAACAATCTCATGGGGCCATGATAAAAATAATTAATATACAATAGTAGTAATAATGTAAAAATACACGATTATATGTTAAAAAAAGTAATTAAAATATAATATATATATATATATATTAACGCAATCAAATTAAGATCTATACTATAAAAGTGTGAGTCTTATACCTGATTTTTTTTTTAATCTTTTAAAAATCAGGTATAAGATCATAAAAAAATTTAATTTTATGTAATTTTAATAATTTCTCAATTTTCAAAAATTAATGTAAAATATTTATTAACATATATATATCTATGTATATGTATATCTATTATATTAATAAGATTGTAGGTGTAAATCTTATTCTACAATCTTACTATTATGTATACGTATAAATATATATAAGAATTTAATGTAACATAAATGTATATTTAATAGGGAGACATTCAAATATATTTATATATATTGATTAAACATTTATATATTTATATAAACTCTCTGTTTAGATTATATAAAAACTTATATATTAATATTTTCTTCTCTTATAATAATAAGTTTTCCGTTATGGTTCCTTCTTGGAATGTCTTTGTATTAAATTAAATGAATATATATATATACCCTATTATTATAAAAACCCCAAAAATTAAGATAAAACTCTTCTTACTAAGTGATTTTAACATAAATAAAACCATAGGCTCCATTATCAACATCTTTACCTATAAAGAAAAAAACCACTCAAAATACCCAATTTTACACTAAAAACTACCCTTTTTAACACCTAAAATATATTCGCTCTTAATAATTTAAAAATTATCAAATAATCATAAAATCAACCATAATTTAACAAAAAATTA